GCCAGCGTAGCTTAAGTAAAGCATAACACTGAAGATGTTAAGATGGGCCCTAGAAAGCCCCGTAAGCACAAAAGCTTGGTCCTGACTTTACTATCAGCTTTGGTTGGATTTATACATGCAAGTATCCGCAGCCCTGTGAGAATGCCCTACATATTCCCTCATACGGAAAAAAGGAGCAGGCATTAGGCACGGCCCTAGTGCCAGCCCAAAACGCCTTGCTTAGCCACACCCTCAAGGGACTTCAGCAGTAATAGACATTAAGCCATAAGTGAAAACTTGACTTAGTTACACCAAGAGGGCCGGTTAAACTCGTGCCAGCCACCGCGGTTATACGAGAGGCCCAAGTTGATAAATGCCGGCGTAAAAAGTGGTTAGTACTATATTTTACTAAAGCCAAACATCTTCAAAACTGTCATACGTTCTCGAAGACAGGAAGCTCTTCTACGAAAGTGGCTTTAAGTTAGACACTCCACGAAAGCTAGGAAACAAACTGGGATTAGATACCCCACTATGCCTAGCCTTAAACACAGGTGATTACTTTACACCTATCGCTTGCCAGGGAACTACGAGCCCCAGCTTAAAACCCAAAGGACTTGGCGGTGCTTTAGACCCCCCTAGAGGAGCCTGTTCTAGAACCGATAACCCCCGTTCAACCTCACCCTCTCTTGTCTTTCCCGCCTATATACCGCCGTCGTCAGCTTACCCTATGAAGGACTCACAGTAAGCAGAATTGGTAGAACCCAAAACGCCAGGTCGAGGTGTAGCGTACGAGAGGGGAAGAAATGGGCTACATTCACTGAGCCAGTGAATAACGGACGATGCCTTGAAATAAACATCTAAAGGAGGATTTAGCAGTAAGAGGAGAAACAGAGAGTCCCTCTGAAACTGGCCCTGAAGCGCGCACACACCGCCCGTCACCCTCTGCAGTCAAAACATAGATATAAATAAGAGAAAATAAAAATAAAGGGGAGGCAAGTCGTAACATGGTAAGTGTACCGGAAGGTGCACTTGGAAAAACCAGAGTGTAGCTAAAATAGTATAGCATCTCCCTTACACTGAGAAGACACCTGTGCAAATCAGGTCACACTGAACCCACCCTCCCAACAGCTAGCCCGCCCTCCCAAACTCAACAAACAACATTAATACCCCCACAACCACACACACTACAAAACAAATCATTTTTCCCCCTTAGTATGGGTGACAGAAAAGGAATAAGGCGCAATAGAGAAAGTACCGCAAGGGAAGGCTGAAAGAGAAATGAAAAAACCCAGTAAAGAGCAAAAAAGTAGAGATACCTACTCGTACCTTTTGCATCATGAACTAGTTAGTAAACATCGAGCAAAGTGTTCTTTAGTTCGAGCCCCCGAAACTTGGCGAGCTACTCCAAGACAGCCTATTACAGGGCCAACCCGTCTCTGTGGCAAAAGAGTGGGAAGATCTTAGAGTAGAGGTGACAGACCTACCGAGCCTAGTTATAGCTGGTTGCCTACAAAATGAATAGAAGTTCAGCCTCTCAATTTCTTTACTCCCCCCTGGTTAATACCACAGAGTGACGACAAGAAAGCAAGATGGTTATTCAAAGGGGGAACAGCCCCTCTGAACAAAGACACAACTTTAATAGAAGGCAAAAGATCAAAAGACCCTAAAGCACGTACCTTAGTGGGCCTAAAAGCAGCCAACCATATAGAAAGCGTTAAAGCTCAAGTACCCTACCACTTATAATTAAGACACCCCTATCTTAAGCCCCTATACATATTAGTAGACCTTTTCATGCAAACATGAAAAAGATAATGCTAGCATGAGTAATAAGAGGAACAAGATCCTCTCCTGGCACCTGTTTACACCAGAACGAACATGCACTGAAAATTAACGCCCCCAATAGAAGAGGGCTCTGAGAAATACCACAATAGCCAAGAAGTACTCTCAAGACAGAAACGTTAACCCCACACAGGAGTGCCAAAGGAAAGACTAAAAGAAAAAGAAGGAACTCGGCAAACACTGGCCTCGCCTGTTTACCAAAAACATCGCCTCTTGCACTTAGGCATATAAGAGGTCCCGCCTGCCCTGTGACTTAATAGTTTAACGGCCGCGGTATTTTGACCGTGCGAAGGTAGCGTAATCACTTGTCTTTTAAATGAAGACCTGTATGAATGGCATAACGAGGGCTAAGCTGTCTCCTTTTTCCAGTCAATGAAATTAATCTTCCCGTGCAGAAGCGGGAATTTACACATAAGACGAGAAGACCCTATGGAGCTTCAGACAAAAGGCAGATCATGTTAAAATAACTAGACAAACAGAACAAATTAAGTGACCCCTGCCCTTATGTTTTTGGTTGGGGCGACCGCGGGGGAACAAAAATCCCCCATGTGGAATAGGAATCTTTCCTCAAGAACAGAGCCACAGCTCTAATAAGCAGAATTTCTGACCAACAAGACCCGGCAAAGCCGATCAACGGACCGAGTTACCCTAGGGATAACAGCGCAATCCCCTTTTAGAGCCCATATCGACAAGGGGGTTTACGACCTCGATGTTGGATCAGGACATCCTAATGGTGCAGCCGCTATTAAGGGTTCGTTTGTTCAACGATTAAAGTCCTACGTGATCTGAGTTCAGACCGGAGTAATCCAGGTCAGTTTCTATCTATGTAATGCTCTTTTCTAGTACGAAAGGACCGAAAAGAGGAGGCCAATGCCACAGGCACACCTCACTCCCACCTGCTGAATACAGCTAAAATAGGTAAAGGGGCATACCCCTAACGCCTGAGAAAAAAGGCAAGTTAAAGTGGCAGAGCCCGGAAAATATGCAAAAGGCCTAAGCCCTTTAAACAGAGGTTCAAGTCCTCTCTTTAACTATGATAACAATTATCCTGACCCACATTCTCAACCCCCTTGCATACATTGTACCAGTCTTACTAGCTGTTGCATTCCTCACTCTTCTAGAACGAAAAGTCCTAGGCTACATGCAACTACGTAAAGGCCCAAATGTAGTTGGCCCCTATGGACTCCTTCAACCTATCGCTGATGGTGTCAAGCTATTCATCAAAGAACCTATTCGCCCCTCCACTGCATCCCCATTACTCTTCTTAATTGCCCCCATCCTTGCACTAACTCTGGCCCTCACCCTCTGAGCCCCCATCCCCCTTCCCCACCCAGTCACGGACATTAACCTAAGTATCCTCTTCATTTTAGCCCTATCAAGCCTAGCAGTCTACTCTATTCTAGGCTCAGGCTGAGCCTCCAACTCAAAATATGCCCTCATTGGAGCCCTCCGGGCAGTAGCCCAGACAATTTCATATGAAGTAAGCTTGGGACTAATCCTACTAAGCGCCATCATTTTTACAGGGGGATTTACCCTACAAACATTTAATATTACTCAAGAAAGCATTTGGCTGCTATTTCCCGCCTGACCCCTTGCCGCAATATGATACATTTCCACATTAGCAGAAACAAACCGGGCACCCTTTGACCTAACAGAAGGAGAATCCGAGCTTGTATCTGGCTTCAATGTCGAATATGCAGGAGGTCCATTTGCACTATTTTTTCTTGCAGAATATGCTAACATTCTTTTAATAAACACACTTTCTGCAACCTTATTTCTTGGTGCTTCCCACTTCCCCCACCTCCCTGAACTAACCTCTATTAACCTGATAACTAAAGCTGCCTTCCTCTCAGTGCTCTTTCTCTGAGTACGAGCTTCCTACCCTCGCTTCCGTTATGACCAACTCATGCACCTAATCTGAAAAAACTTCCTCCCCTTAACACTAGCCCTTGTTATCTGACATCTAGCCCTCCCACTTGCCCTTGCAGGCCTCCCCCCGCAAGGCTAACACGGAGCCGTGCCTGAAACAAAGGGCCACTTTGATAGAGTGAACAATGGGGGTTAAAGTCCCCCCGACTCCTTAGAAAGAAGGGACTCGAACCCTACCTGAAGAGATCAAAACTCTTAGTGCTTCCACTACACCACTTCCTAGCAAGGTCAGCTAAATTAAGCTTTTGGGCCCATACCCCAAACATGTTGGTTAAAATCCTTCCCTTGCTAATGAACCCCTACATTATAGCATTTCTTTACCTTTGCCTCATCCTAGGTACCACAATTACCGTTTCTAGCTCCCACTGACTACTAGCATGAATAGGACTAGAAATTAATACCCTAGCCATTATTCCATTAATAGCACAAAACCACCACCCCCGGGCCACAGAAGCAGCTACAAAGTACTTCTTAACACAAGCTACTGCTGCAGCTACACTACTATTTGCAAGCATCACTAATGCCTGACTGACAGGACAATGAGACATTAAACTCATAACTCACCCAATCCCTACGACTATAATCCTGCTTGCACTCTCCCTTAAAATTGGCCTTGCCCCCCTACATACCTGACTGCCAGAAGTCCTCCAAGGACTTGACTTGCTAACAGGACTCATTCTCTCCACCTGACAAAAACTTGCACCTTTCAGCCTCCTCCTGCAAATCCCTGCCTACAGCCAGGACCTGCTAATCCTTATAGGACTGGCATCAACCCTGGTTGGAGGATGAGGCGGCCTCAACCAAACACAACTGCGGAAGATCCTTGCATACTCATCAATTGCCCACCTAGGATGGATGCTAATCATTATCCAGTTTTCCCCCTCACTAACCCTCCTGGCCCTCATCACGTACCTTGTTATAACCACCTCAACATTCCTCATCCTAAACTTTAATAACTCAAAAAGCATTAATGCTCTTGCAACATCCTGAGCAAAAGCACCCCTAATAACAGCAATAACCCCCCTCTTGCTACTGTCCCTGGGAGGGCTCCCCCCAATGACAGGCTTCATACCAAAATGACTAATCCTGCAAGAACTCACAAAACAACAACTGCCCATAACAGCTGTAATTGCAGCTCTAACAGCCTTACTTAGCCTTTACTTCTACCTACGACTATCATATGCAATGACCCTTACAATCACACCAAACAACTTAGCAGGAACAACCCTCTGACGACTATACCCATCCCACCCCTCCCTTATTCTCTCTTCAGCCACACTAACAGCAATCCTTCTTCTCCCACTTACACCAGCAGTAACAGCCCTCCTCAATCTTTAAAAGAGGCTTAGGATAGCACAAGACCAAAGGCCTTCAAAGCCTTAAGCGGGAGTGAAAATCTCCCAGCCCCTGAATAAGACTTGCAGGACACTAACCCACATCTTCTGCATGCAAAGCAGACACTTTAATTAAGCTAAAGCCTTACTAGATGGGAAGGCCTCGATCCTACAAACTCTTAGTTAACAGCTAAGTGCCCTAACCAGCGAGCATCCATCTACTTTCCCCCGCCTGCCAAAGACAAAGGCGGGGGAAAGCCCCGGCAGATCTTACTCTGCAACTTAAGATTTGCAATCTAATATGTGGAACACCTCAAGGCTTGGTAAAAAGAGGACTCAAACCTCTGTGCATGGGGCTACAACCCACCACTTAAACACTCAGCCATTTTACCTGTGGCAATCACACGCTGATTTTTCTCGACTAACCATAAAGACATTGGCACCCTATACCTTGTTTTCGGTGCCTGAGCAGGAATGGTAGGAACTGCCCTAAGCCTACTTATCCGGGCTGAACTAAGCCAACCTGGGGCTCTTCTAGGAGACGACCAGATTTACAATGTAATTGTTACTGCACATGCCTTTGTAATAATTTTCTTTATAGTAATGCCAATCATGATTGGAGGATTTGGAAACTGACTCATCCCCTTAATGATCGGTGCCCCAGATATGGCCTTCCCCCGAATGAACAACATAAGCTTTTGACTCCTCCCCCCTTCATTCCTTCTCCTCCTGGCATCTTCAGGTGTTGAAGCAGGGGCTGGGACTGGCTGAACAGTCTACCCCCCTCTAGCAGGAAACCTTGCCCATGCAGGGGCTTCTGTTGATCTAACTATTTTCTCCCTCCACCTAGCAGGTATTTCATCAATTCTTGGTGCAATTAATTTCATTACAACTATTCTAAATATGAAACCTCCTGCAATTTCACAATATCAGACACCTCTCTTCGTCTGAGCTGTCCTTATTACGGCAGTCCTACTACTTCTTTCTCTCCCAGTTCTTGCAGCTGGCATCACAATGCTACTGACAGACCGAAACCTCAACACAACCTTCTTTGACCCATCAGGAGGAGGTGACCCAATTCTCTACCAACATCTATTCTGATTCTTTGGCCACCCTGAAGTCTATATTCTCATTCTACCAGGGTTTGGAATAATCTCCCACATTGTTGCATACTATGCAGGCAAAAAAGAACCTTTTGGTTACATAGGAATAGTATGAGCTATGATGGCCATTGGTCTGCTTGGTTTCATTGTATGAGCCCATCACATGTTTACTGTAGGAATGGATGTAGACACACGAGCATACTTTACATCAGCAACAATAATTATCGCCATTCCAACTGGTGTAAAAGTGTTTAGCTGACTTGCCACCCTTCATGGAGGAGCCATCAAATGAGAAACCCCTCTCTTATGATCTCTTGGGTTTATTTTCCTTTTCACTGTGGGAGGTCTAACAGGTATCGTTCTAGCCAACTCATCACTTGATATTATGCTACATGACACTTACTATGTAGTAGCTCACTTTCACTATGTTCTGTCTATGGGGGCAGTATTTGCCATCATAGCAGGATTTGTCCACTGATTCCCCCTTCTCTCAGGCTACACCCTGCACAGCACATGATCAAAAATTCACTTTGGTGTAATATTTGTTGGTGTAAACCTGACTTTCTTCCCACAACATTTCCTAGGACTAGCAGGCATGCCACGACGGTACTCGGACTACCCAGATGCCTACACCCTTTGAAACACAGTTTCATCTTTAGGCTCCCTAATTTCCCTCACTGCTGTCATCATGTTCCTCTTTATTATCTGGGAAGCATTTGCTGCTAAACGTGTCGTGTCAGGAGTCGAACTCACTGCCACAAACATTGAATGACTGCATGGCTGCCCCCCACCTTACCACACATTCGAGGAACCTGCCTTTGTTCAAGTACAACAAGCCCACTAACGAGAAAGGGAGGACTCGAACCCCCATAAACTGGTTTCAAGCCAGCCACAAAACCCTTCTGTCACTTTCTTAATAAGATACTAGTATAGCTGATAATACACTGCTTTGTCAAGGCAGAATCGTGGGTTAAATCCCCACGTATCTTAACTTAATGGCCCACCCCTCACAATTAGGTTTCCAAGATGCAGCATCACCCGTAATAGAAGAACTTCTTCACTTTCATGATCATGCCCTAATAATTGTCTTTCTTATTAGCACCCTTGTTCTTTACATTATTGTGGCAATAGTCTCCACACGCCTCACAAATATATACATCCTAGACTCCCAAGAAATTGAAATCATCTGAACTATTCTTCCTGCAATCATTCTTATTCTAATTGCCCCCCCCTCCCTACGAATTCTCTACCTTATGGATGAGATTAATAACCCACACCTAACAGTTAAGGCAATTGGACACCAATGATATTGAAGCTATGAATATACTGACTACCAAGAAATTGCCTTTGACTCATATATAGTTCCCACACAAGACTTAGCCCCAGGACAATTCCGCCTATTAGAAGTTGACCACCGAATGGTTGTCCCCACAGAAGCCCCAGTTCGAGTGCTAGTTACAGCAGAAGATGTCCTACACTCATGAGCAGTACCTGCCCTAGGAGTGAAAATAGATGCAGTCCCAGGACGACTTAACCAAACAGCCTTTATTGCCTCCCGCCCTGGGGTTTTCTATGGCCAATGCTCAGAAATCTGTGGTGCAAATCACAGCTTTATACCCATCGTAGTAGAAGCAGTACCTTTAAAATACTTCCAAGACTGATCAACACTAATGCTTGAAGACGCCTCACTAAGAAGCTAAACAGGGCTATAGCGTCAGCCTTTTAAGCTGAAGATTGGTGCCCCCCCAACCACCCTTAGTGACATGCCTCAGTTAAACCCCGCCCCTTGGTTTGCCATCTTAGTCTTCTCTTGACTTGTCTTCTTAACAATTGTTGTACCAAAAGTTCTTAACTATACCTCACCCAATGAACCTACCCCCCAAAGCACTCAAGTCCCCAAAACAGACCCCTGAACCTGACCATGATAACAAGCTTCTTTGACCAATTTATAAGCCCCACCTACTTAGGAATTCCCCTCATGGGCCTTGCTTTTGTCCTGCCATGACTCCTATTCCCATCTCCTGCCCCCCGATGAATCAACAACCGCTTCCTCACCCTTCAAGGATGATTCATCAACCGATTCACATCACAACTCCTGTCCCCTATAAATGTAGGAGGCCACAACTGAGCACTTATTTTAGCCTCATTAATAACATTCCTACTTTCCCTAAATATATTAGGCCTTCTACCCTACACATTCACACCAACCACCCAACTGTCTTTAAACATAGGACTTGCAGTCCCTCTGTGACTTGCCACTGTCATCATTGGCCTACGAAATCAACCAACAGCTGCCCTTGGACACTTACTACCAGAAGGAACCCCAGTACCCCTCATCCCAGTACTAATTATTATCGAAACAATTAGCCTATTTATTCGACCCCTTGCACTCGGGGTACGGCTGACAGCTAACCTAACAGCAGGCCACCTGCTAATGCAACTAATTGCAACAGCAGCCTTTGTACTAATACCAATAATGCCAACAGTAGCCCTTCTCACTTCTATTGTTCTCCTCCTCCTAACAATCCTAGAAGTTGCTGTTGCTATAATTCAAGCATATGTTTTCGTCCTACTCTTAAGCCTCTATCTACAAGAAAACGTTTAATGGCCCGCCAAGCACATGCATACCATATAGTAGACCCTAGCCCATGACCCCTAACAGGAGCAGTTGCCGCTCTTCTAATAACCTCCGGCCTTGCCATTTGATTCCACTACAACAAAGTATCACTAATAGTTCTAGGAACCATCCTTCTGCTACTAACAATATTCCAATGATGACGAGATATCGTTCGAGAAGGCACATATCAAGGCCACCACACCCCTCCTGTCCAAAAAGGCCTTCGATATGGCATAATCCTATTTATTACATCAGAAGTATTCTTTTTCCTTGGCTTTTTCTGAGCCTTCTTCCACTCCAGCCTGGCCCCTACACCTGAAATTGGAGGATGCTGGCCCCCAACAGGCATTACCCCTCTAGACCCCTTCGGAGTTCCCCTGCTAAACACTGCAGTCCTCCTAGCCTCAGGGGTTACAGTAACATGAGCCCACCATAGCATTATAGAAGGTGAACGAAAACAAGCCATCCAAGGACTTGCCTTAACTATTTTACTAGGAGGTTACTTCACCTTCCTACAAGGAATGGAGTACTATGAAGCCCCATTCACAATTGCAGATGGAGTTTATGGCTCAACTTTCTTTGTAGCCACAGGCTTCCACGGCCTCCATGTCATTATTGGAACTTCCTTCCTTGCTGTCTGCCTCCTTCGACAAATCAACTACCATTTTACAATAGAACACCACTTTGGCTTTGAAGCAGCAGCTTGATATTGACACTTTGTTGACGTAGTCTGACTATTCCTTTACATCTCTATCTACTGATGAGGATCCTATCTTTCTAGTACTAATGTCAGTATTAGTGACTTCCAATCACCGGGTCTTGGTTAAAATCCAAGGAAAGATAATGAATCTAATTATGACAGTAATTTTTATTGCCGTTGCCCTCTCCACCGTCCTAGCAATTGTCTCCTTCTGACTCCCCCTAATTACACCAGACCAAGAAAAATTATCACCCTATGAATGTGGATTTGACCCCATCGGCTCAGCCCGGTTGCCTTTTTCAATACGATTCTTTCTAGTCGCAATCTTGTTTCTCCTCTTTGACCTTGAAATTGCACTACTCCTCCCTCTGCCTTGAGGGGACCAGCTCCCAAACCCAACAATCACCTTCTTCTGGGCAGCTCTTGTGCTAGTACTACTCACCCTTGGCCTAATCTACGAATGACTTCAAGGCGGGCTCGAATGAGCTGAATAGGCAATTATTTTAATTAAAATATTTGATTTCGGCTCAAAAGCTCGTGGTTAAAGTCCACAATTGCCTAATGACCCCCACACAATTCACATCTTCCCTAACTTTTTTAATAGCTTTAGCAGGTCTTACATTTTACCGGACCCACCTTCTCTCAGCCCTACTATGCCTGGAGGCAATAATACTCTCCCTCTTTGTAGCCCTCTCAGCATGAACAATACACCTCGACATATCAAGTTTCTCAGCCTCCCCCCTGCTTCTTCTCGCATTTTCTGCCTGTGAGGCCAGTGCAGGGCTAGCCTTACTAGTAGCTACTGCCCGTACTCATGGGACAGACCACATACAAAGCCTAAACCTCTTAAAATGCTAAAAATCCTAATCCCAACAATTATGCTAGTGCCCACCACTTGACTTGCCCCAAGTAAAATAATCTGACCAGCAGCTCTGATACACAGCCTAATTATTGCCTTCATTAGCCTTTCCTGACTGCACAGCTCAGGGGACACAGGATGGTCCTCACTAAACCACTTTATAGCCCTTGACCCCCTTTCTTCCCCCCTTCTAGTCCTAACCTGCTGACTCCTCCCACTAATAATTCTAGCCAGCCAAAACCACACAGCAGGAGAACCAGAAAACCGCCAACGAATATATATCTCACTCCTAACTTCACTACAAATCTTCCTCATTATAGCCTTCTCAGCAACAGAAGTTATTTTATTCTATATTATATTTGAAGCAACCCTTGTCCCCACCCTTCTACTAATTACTCGATGAGGCAATCAGGCAGAACGCCTAAATGCAGGAACATACTTCTTATTCTACACTCTTGCAGGCTCACTCCCCCTCCTTGTTGCACTACTTCTTCTTCAAAACACCACAGGCACACTATCCCTTTTAACCCTTCAATATGCCCCAGCACTACCAATACTAACAACAGGAGACAAGATTTGATGAGCAGGCTGCCTACTGGCCTTCCTAGTAAAAATGCCCCTATATGGTATGCACCTCTGACTCCCAAAAGCCCATGTAGAAGCACCCATCGCAGGCTCAATAGTACTTGCAGCTGTACTTCTAAAACTAGGAGGATATGGCATGATACGAATAATAATTGTACTAGAACCACTCACCAAAGAACTAAGCTATCCTTTTATCATCCTTGCATTATGAGGGGTAATTATAACTGGCTCAATCTGCTTACGACAAACAGACCTCAAGTCTCTAATTGCCTACTCATCTGTAGGACACATGGGCCTTGTTGCCGGGGGAATCTTAATCCAAACACCATGAGGGTTCACAGGGGCTTTAATTCTTATAATTGCCCACGGACTGACATCTTCTGCCCTATTCTGCCTTGCCAACACCAACTATGAACGAACCCACACTCGTACAATGATTCTTGCCCGAGGCATACAAATTGTCTTACCACTTATGACAACCTGATGATTCATTGCAAGCCTAGCAAACCTTGCACTCCCCCCTCTCCCAAACCTAATAGGGGAACTAATAATCATCACATCTCTTTTCAACTGATCATGGGCCACAATTGCCCTCACAGGTGCTGGCACACTAATTACTGCAGGCTACTCTCTGTATATATTCCTAATAACACAGCGGGGGCCAATCCCACAACATATTATTGCCCTTGACCCCTCGCACACCCGAGAACATCTACTCCTTGCCCTCCACCTTCTCCCCCTCCTTCTCCTAATTTCAAAACCTGAGCTAATCTGAGGGTGAACCTTCTGTAGACATAGTTTAACAAAAATCTTAGATTGTGATTCTAAAGACAGAGGTTAAAACCCTCTTGTCCACCGAGAGAGGCTTGCAAGCAACGAAGACTGCTAACCCTCGTACCCTCGGTTGAATTCCGGAGCTCCCTCGCACTGCTTTTAAAGGATAACAGCTCATCCATTGGTCTTAGGAACCAAAAACTCTTGGTGCAAATCCAAGTAAAAGCTATGCACCCTACACCACTAATAATAACCTCAAGCCTACTTATTATTTTTGCCCTACTTACCTATCCTCTTCTAACCACCTTTTCACCAAGTCCCAAACCAGCCAACTGAGCTGAAACCCATGTAAAAACAGCAGTAAAACTTGCATTCTTTGTAAGCCTCCTCCCATTATTCCTTTTTATTGCAGAAGGGGCCGAAACTGTCATCACCAACTGAACCTGAATAAATACATTAATCTTTGACATCAACATCAGCCTTAAATTTGACTTTTACTCCCTCATTTTTACTCCTGTAGCACTGTATGTCACCTGATCAATTCTAGAGTTTGCCCTATGATACATGCATTCAGACCCATACATAAATCGCTTCTTCAAATATCTCCTAACCTTTCTCATTGCCATGATTATTCTTGTAACAGCCAACAATATGTTCCAAATCTTTATTGGATGAGAGGGTGTAGGCATTATGTCGTTCCTTCTCATTGGCTGATGGTACGGCCGGGCAGATGCCAACACTGCAGCACTACAAGCAGTTCTATACAACCGAGTAGGGGACATTGGACTTATCTTTGCCATAGCCTGAATAGCAACTAATCTTAACTCCTGAGAGTTTCAACAAATTTTCCTAACCACACAAAATCTGGACCTCACTTACCCCCTGCTAGGCCTCATTCTGGCTGCCACAGGAAAATCTGCTCAATTTGGACTCCACCCATGGCTCCCATCAGCCATGGAGGGTCCTACACCGGTATCTGCCCTACTTCATTCAAGCACAATAGTCGTTGCTGGGATTTTTCTTCTCATCCGAATAAGCCCCCTCATGGACAATAACCCCTTGATTTTAACCACATGCTTGTGTTTAGGAGCCCTAACCACCCTTTTCACAGCAACCTGTGCTTTAACCCAAAATGACATCAAAAAAATTGTTGCCTTCTCAACATCAAGCCAGCTAGGATTAATAATAGTTACAATTGGACTAAATCAACCCCACCTTGCTTTCCTCCACATCTGCACCCATGCCTTCTTCAAGGCCATACTATTCCTGTGCTCAGGGTCCATTATTCACAGCCTAAATGACGAACAGGACATCCGCAAAATGGGAGGAATACACCATCTTGCCCCATTTACCTCCTCCTGTCTAACAATTGGCAGCCTTGCACTAACAGGCACCCCTTTCCTTGCTGGTTTCTTCTCCAAAGATGCCATTATTGAAGCCCTAAATACCTCCCACATTAACGCCTGAGCCCTTATTCTAACCTTAATTGCCACCTCCTTCACTGCCATCTACAGCCTACGTGTTGTATTCTTCGTCTCTATAGGCCACCCTCGCTTTAACTCCCTCTCCCCAATTAATGAAAACGACCCACACGTCATCAATCCAATCAAACGACTTGCATGAGGAAGCATTTTAGCTGGACTTCTTATTACCTCAAACATTATTCTCCCAAAAACTCCTGTTATAACAATGCCCCCCTCCCTAAAACTTGCAGCACTCATTGTAACAATCATTGGACTTCTGACAGCCCTAGAACTTGCCAGCTTAACTGCTAAACAGTTTACCCCTCATCCTACCCTCCCACTGCACCACTTCTCAAACATGCTTGGCTTCTTCCCAGCAGTCATCCACCGCCTGCCCCCAAAAATAAACCTCCTCCTTGGCCAATATGTTGCATCCCAAATAGTAGACCAAACATGACTGGAAAAATCCGGACCAAAAGCCATCTACACAACCAACCTACCCCTCATCTCAACTACAAGCAATCTGCAGCAAGGCATAATTAAAACCTTCCTCGCACTATTCTTCCTAACCTTTGCATTAGCACTCCTCCTTCTAAAGGCCTAAACTGCCCGAAGTGCCCCTCGACTGGACCCCCGACACACCTCCAACACCACAAACAAAGTTAAAAGGAGAGTTCAAGCAGCAATTACCAACATTCCACCCCCTGAAAGGTACAGCCCTGCTACCCCAGTCATATCCACTCGCACTAAAGAGAACATCCCAGCATCACCCCCTTCTAAAGACAGTCCCACACCTTCACCAAACATGTAATATCAAATAGAAGCCCCTGCCACCAAAACATAAACTGCTACCTTTCACCCAACCTCACGACTCCCCAGTGTTTCAGGATAAGGATCAGCAGCTAGTGCTGCCGAGTATGCAAATACTACCAACATTCCCCCAAGATAGATCAAGAACAAGATCAGTGCTAAAAAAGAAGCACCTTGAACAACCAACAGCCCACAGCTTATCCCCGCCATACACACAACCCCCAATGCTGCAAACTGTGGGCCAATATTAGATGCAACCCCAACAGCCCCTGCAACAATACAAAGCATAAACAGAAAAACAATAAGACTCATTATTCCTGCCAGGATTTTAACCAGGACTAATGGCTTGAAAAACCACCGTTGTTATTCAACTACAGGAAACCTTAATGACTAGCCTACGAAAAACCCACCCCTTACTTAAAATTGCAAATGACGCACTAGTAGACCTACCTGCTCCCTCGAACATTTCTGCATGATGAAACTTTGGCTCCCTTCTGGGCCTTTGCCTAGGTGCTCAAATTGTGACAGGACTTTTCCTTGCAATACATTATACCTCTGACATTGCCACAGCCTTCTCATCTGTTGCACACATCTGCCGTGATGTTAACTTTGGCTGACTAATTCGAAATATACATGCCAATGGAGCCTCTTTCTTTTTCATCTGCATTTACCTCCACATTGGACGAGGCCTTTACTATGGCTCCTACCTTTATAAAGAAACATGAAACATTGGGGTCGTACTACTGCTCCTAGTAATGATAACTGCCTTTGTAGGCTATGTCCTACCCTGAGGGCAAATATCTTTCTGAGGTGCAACAGTAATTACCAACCTTCTTTCTGCAGTCCCTTATGTAGGAAACACACTTGTACAATGAATTTGAGGAGGCTTTTCAGTAGATAATGCAACACTTACCCGATTTTTTGCCTTCCACTTCCTCCTCCCCTTTGTTATCCTTGCCGTGACTATCCTTCACCTCCTATTCCTACATGAAACAGGATCCAACAACCCTGCTGGATTAAACTCAGATGCTGACAAAATCCCATTCCACCCCTACTTCTCCTACAAAGACCTCCTTGGCTTTGCCATTATACTACTTGCACTAACATGTCTTGCCCTATTCTCCCCTAACTACCTAGGAGATCCTGACAACTTCACCCCCGCAAACCCCCTAGTGACACCCCCACACATTAAGCCAGAGTGATACTTCCTATTTGCTTATGCCATCTTGCGATCCATCCCAAACAAACTTGGAGGAGTCTTAGCTCTTCTTGCATCCATCCTTGTACTAATGCTCGTCCCCTTCCTCCACACCTCCAAACAACGAAGCTTAACCTTCCGCCCACTCTCACAGTTCATCTTCTGAACCCTGGTTGCAGATGTAATTATTCTAACATGAATTGGAGGTATACCAGTTGAACACCCCTATATTATTATTGGACAAATTGCATCCTTCCTGTACTTCTTCATCTTCCTAGGCCTTTTCCCACTAACAGGATGACTAGAAAACAAACTTCTTCAAACTGCATGCAACAGTAGCTCAGCGCCAGAGCGCCGGTCTTGTAAGCCGGCCGCCGGAGGTTAAAATCCTCCCTGCTGCTCAAAGAAGGGAGATTCTAACTCCCACCCCTAGCTCCCAAAGCTAGCATTCTAAATTTAACTATTCTTTGCTTAAATACATATATGTATTTACCCCATATATATATATGCACCATATCAATAATGTTTGAGGACATAACATGTATAATACTCATTAATAGGCTTTGGACATTCATTCATCAACAATAATCTAAGAGATACAAAATGCACAAGGTTAAGACTAACACAACTGCATACTAATAGAAATTACCCAACTAATTAACCACTCATCAAGTTAAGACCTAACACAAACTTTAATCAAACATATATAACAGATTCCCCCCCTCTGTTTAGAAAAATCCGATACAGACAAGGAAGACATTTTAGTCAAGCCTTGTACATCTGCTTAATGAAGGTGAGGGACAAGTATTCGTGGGGGTTTCACACAGTGAACTATTCCTGGCATTTGGTTCCTACTTCAGGGCCATTTACTGATATTATTCCCCACACTTTCATCGACGCTTGCATAAGTTGTTGGTGGAGTACAAATCAGGTGCGATGCCACATGCCGGGCATTCTTTCTAATGGGCATGGTTATTTTTTTTGTCCTCCTTTCATTTTGCATTTCACAGTGCAGCGCTAAGGTTAACTGACAAGGGTGTACATTTTTCTTGTTTATAGTGTAATCTTTTCATGGTTTAAGATTTGATTAGAAGAATTGCATAACTGATTTCATGTGCATAAATAGTTAGTGGTTTCTCCTAACATAACTAAGAAGTGCCCCCCTCGGTTTTTGCGGGTAAAACCCCCCTACCCCCCTAAACCCGAAAGCTGATATTAATCCTGAAAACCCCCCGGAAACAGGAAAGCCTCGAGTTAGGTAATTACCCCTCCCATAATGTATCTATTTACATTATTAAAATAATATTTTT